GCCAAGGTAGCTTAACCAAAGCTTAACATTGAAGATGTTAGGATGGGCCCTAGTCAAGCCCCCATGGCACAAAGGCTTGGTCCTGACTTTTCTCTCAGCTTTGGCTAAGTTTACACATGCAAGTCTCCGCACCCCCGTGAGAAGGCCCTAAGCTTCCCCTACCGGGAGCAAGGAGCAGGTATCAGGCACTGACCCTACCTAGCCCAAGACGCCTTGCCCAGCCACACCCCTAAGGGAACTCAGCAGTGATTGACATTAAGTATAACCGAAAGTTTGACTTAGCAACAGCCAAGAGGGCCGGCAAAACTCGTGCCAGCAGCCGCGGTTATACGAGAGGCTCAAGTTGACAGACAGCGGCGTAAAGGGTGGTTAGAAGAACTTCACACTAGAGCCGAACGCCTCCAGCGCTGTCTAAAGCACCCGGAGGTAAGAAGTGCCCCTACGAAAGTAGCTCTAAGAACATTTTAACCCACGAGAGCTAGGGCACAAACTGGGATTAGATACCCCACTATGCCTAGCCATAAACATAGATGATTTTTCACAAGTTTCATCCGCCAGGGTATTACGAGCTCCAGCTTGAAACCCAAAGGACTTGGCGGTGCTTTAGACCCACCTAGAGGAGCCTGTCCTAGAACCGATAACCCCCGTTTAACCTCACCCCCTCTTGTTTAGTCAGTCTATATACCACCGTCGTCAGCTCACACTCTGAAGCAACAAAAGTGAGCGAAATTGGTACAACCCAGAACGTCAGGTCGAGGTGTAGCCTACGAGGGGGGAAGAGATGGGCTACATTTGCTAACACAGCACATTCACGCAGGACCAATTGAAATCACCAGTCCCCAAGGAGGATTTAGAAGTAAGTGGGGAGTAGAGTGCCCCCCTGAAGCTGGCCCTGAAGCACGTACACACCGCCCGTCACCCTCCCCAGAATGTTCACCTATTGTAACTAAAGAGTAATAACACCCTCCAGGGGAGGCAAGTCGTAACAAGGTAAGCGCACCGGAAGGTGCGCTTGGAAAAATATCCACGGCGTAGCTAAACAGCACAGCATCTCCCTTACACTGAGAAGACCTCCGTGCAAATCGGATCGCCCTGAAGCCCTACAGCTAGCCTGATCACAACAAATGCAAACTGCAGAACAGGAATAACCCCAAAAACAGAAACACCTCAATTAAACAAACCATTTTACCCCTTTAGTATCGGTGAGAGAAAAAGACACCAGAGCAACAGAACAAGTACCGCAAGGGAATGCTGAAAGAGAGATGACAAAGGTCGTGTAAGCATTAAAAAGCAGAGAGCCTCTCGTACCTTTTGCATCATGATTTAGCCAGAACAAGCTAAGCACAGAGTACTTCAGTTTTAGACCCCGAAACTAGGTGAGCTACTCCGAGACAGCCTTTAAAGGGCGTACCCGTCTCTGTGGCAAAAGAGTGGGATGAGCTCCGAGTAGAGGTGACAAACCTAACGAACTTAGTTATAGCTGGTTGCCCGGGAAATGAGTAAAAGCTCAACCTGCCGGATTCTCCCGTCCCTTTTCGATTGTGTCGACCCATGACCAAGAGAACCTGACAGAGTAATTCAAAGGGGGTTCAGCCCCTTTGAGTGAGGATACAACCTTATAAGCAGGCCAAAGATCGTATTTACGTAAGGACTTGTGACAATGTGGGCCTAGAAGCAGCCATCATTAAGAGAAAGCGTTACAGCTCAGTTACACCTGCCCCTTCCCCCTATTAGGATTATATTTCTTCAGCCCCCAATTCTACCGGGCCCCTCCATTCAATTAATGGAAGAGACCATGCTAAAATTAGTAATAAGAGGGCAAGACCCTCTCCGGGCATAAGTGTACGTCGGAACGGACCCTCACCGACAATTAACGGCCTCAAACTGAGAGAGTAATGAGCTACATTGTGTTTATCTAGAAAGCCACTCAATTAATCACCGTTGACCCCACACTGGAGAGCCTGCAAGGAAAGACAAAAAGAATAAGAAGGAACTCGGCAAACTCCCCTAGCCCCGCCTGTTTACCAAAAACATCGCCTCTTGCCCACCCCTGATAAGAGGTCCAGCCTGCCCTGTGACCAAAAGTTCAACGGCCGCGGTATACTGACCGTGCGAAGGTAGCGCAATCACTTGTCCTTTAAATGAAGACCTGTATGAATGGCATTACGAGGGCTAAGCTGTCTCCTTATTCCAGTCAATGAAATTGATCTCCCCGTGCAGAAGCGGGGGTAAGAAAATAAGACGAGAAGACCCTATGGAGCTTTAGACAACAGAATAGACCATGTCAATTAAACCCCCACAACGGACTGAACTAATTGGATCCTGCTCGAATGTCTTCGGTTGGGGCGACCACGGAGAAACAAGAAACCCCCGTATGGAGGGGAAAACTTCCTCAAACTGAGAGCGACAGCTCCAAGAAGCAGAACTTCTGACCATAATGATCCGGCCAAGCCGATTAATGGAACTAGTTACCCTAGGGATAACAGCGCAATCCTCTTCAAGAGTCCCTATCGACAAGCGGGTTTACGACCTCGATGTTGGATCAGGACATCCTACTGGTGCAGCCGCTATTAAGGGTTCGTTTGTTCAACGATTAACAGTCCTACGTGATCTGAGTTCAGACCGGAGTAATCCAGGTCAGTTTCTATCTATTAAGTAGCCCTCTCTAGTACGAAAGGACCGGGACAGCAGGGCCAATGTTCTCACCATGCCCCCTCCTCACACACTGGCCACTGCTAAAGTGAACAAGGGGATATGTTTAAGACCCACGCAGCAGAAAACTGTAAGCCGATGTGGCAGATCAAGGCCAATGCTTAAGGCCTAAGCCCTTACTAAAGAGGTTCAACTCCTCTCTTCAGCTGTGCCCATGACCCCTTTAACTGACCTCCTTAACCCCTTACTCATTATCGTCCCAGTCCTTCTTGCAGTTGCCTTTCTAACACTTATCGAACGAAAGGTCCTGGGCTACATGCAACTTCGGAAAGGCCCTAATATTGTTGGACCTTATGGCCTCCTTCAGCCGGTAGCTGATGGGGTAAAACTGTTTACTAAAGAACCTGTCCGCCCCTCTACTTCGTCCCCCCTACTCTTCCTCTTTGCCCCCCTGTTAGCATTAGCCATCTCCCTCTTGCTTTGAACCCCCATCCCCCTCCCGTACCCTTTGGTGGACTTAGACTTGACCATTCTGTTTATTCTGGCTTTATCCAGCTTAGCGGTCTACTCAATTCTAGGCTCGGGCTGGGCTTCTAACTCAAAGTATGCCCTAATCGGGGCTATTCGAGCAGTTGCCCAGACAATTTCTTACGAAGTGAGTTTAGGACTTCTTCTCCTTAGCGTTATTATTTTAGCCGGCGGCTTTAGCCTCCATGCTCTTAACCTCGCCCAAGAGAGCACCTGACTAATTATTCCCACTTGGCCTCTTGCGGCCATATGGTATGTCTCAACCCTAGCTGAAACTAACCGGGCCCCTTTCGATCTAACCGAGGGAGAGTCAGAGCTTGTCTCAGGCTTCAACGTTGAGTATGCGGGCGGGCCCTTTGCAATGTTCTTCCTGGCTGAGTACGCTAACATCTTGCTAATAAATACGCTTTCAGCCGCCATTTTCTTAGGGGCTTTTCACTTCCCCGCCTTGCCAGAGATGACATCCGCCAACATTATAACCAAGGCCGCCCTTCTCTCCATGGTATTCGTATGAGTACGAGCCTCCTACCCCCGATTCCGTTATGACCAGCTAATACACCTCACTTGGAAAAACTTTCTTCCCCTCGCACTTGCTCTCATTATGTGACACTTGTCTCTACCGACAGCGTTCATGGGCATTCCACCCAATTTGTAGCCCAGGAGCCGTGCCTGAATAAAGGGCCACTTTGATGGAGTGGAACATAGGGGTTAAATTCCCCTCCGCTCCTTAGAAAGAGGGGACTCGAACCCCAACTGAAGAGATCAAAGCTCTTAGTGCTCCCACTACACCACTTTCTAGTAAGGTCAGCTAAATAAGCTCTTGGGCCCATACCCCGAATATGTTGGTTAAACCCCTTCCCTCACTAAATGCAAGTTTACATTAAAGCCGCCTTTATTTCAAGCCTAGGACTAGGGACCATGACTACTTTCGCCGGCTCACACTGAATGTTCGCATGAGCTGGACTAGAGATTAACATGCTGGCAGTCCTCCCCCTTATAACAGTCAAGTTTCACCCCCGAGCATCAGAAGCTGCTACAAAATACTTTTTGGTCCAAGCCACTGCATCCGCGGCCATCTTGTTCGCCGCCCTTGTCAACTCCTTTATATTTGGCGCCTGGGACCTGTTTAACATAATCCACCCCCTCCCGGGGTCTATTATAATTCTTGCTTTGACGCTTAAGATCGGCATTGCACCGCTACATATGTGACTACCCGAAGTGCTCCAGGGACTAAACTTAGATGCCGCCTTTATCCTGGCCACTTGACAAAAGCTTGCCCCCTTTATTATACTTGTTCAACTACCCAGCCCCCACCCTGACCTCTTGCTCGCTCTGGGCCTCCTATCGATCATGGCCGGGGGCTGAGGCGGTATGAACCAAACTCAAACCCGAAAAATTATAGCCTACTCCTCCATAGCCCACATGGGCTGAATCATAGCCATCTACAATTTTTCGCCAACCCTGGCCCTCCTTACATTAGCCCTTTATTTAATTATAACCTCAGCCGCCTTCTTGACGCTCAAAGTCCTGAACGCCTTCAGCGTTAAAGGTTTGGCACGAGCCATGTTCAACCTCCCAATGTTGACAGCTCTCACCCCTATGACGCTCCTCTCTCTTGGGGGCCTTCCCCCACTCTCAGGTTTCGCACCCAAATGGCTCATTACAAACGAGATTGTTGTTAATAAGCTCCCCCTAATAGCCACAATCATGACCTTGGTAACCCTCTTCAGCCTCTACTTCTACCTTCGTCTAACCAACTCCTTAAGTCTCACAATATCCCCCAACAGCAATGTTGGTCTACTTCCATTGTTCTTGTCCAAGAGCCCTATTGCTCCAATATTACCTCTCGTGATTTCAGGCTCTATAATGCTCATCCCCCTTATCCCAGTAATCACCGCTGCCATGCCCGCCTGTAAATAGAAGCTTAGGCTAAAAAGACCCAGAGCCTTCAAAGCTCTAAGTGGGAGTTAGATCCTCCCAGCTTCTGACTAAAACCTGCGGGACACTAACCCACATCTACTGAATGCAAATCAGACACTTTACTTAAGCTAAGGCTTTTCCGCCCCCCCCCCGTGGGGGGGGAAAGGGGGGGAGGTTTTTCGGCCCCCCCCCCCTGGGGGGGAAAGGGGGGGGGGGCTAGACGGGCAGGCTTCGATCCTGCAAAATTTTGGTTAACAGCCAAGCGCCCAAACCTACGAGCATCCGCCTATGCCTAGAAAAGCCCCGTCAAGACTCAACTTGACTCTTAAGATTTGCAATCAAACGTGGTGACACCCCGGAACTTGGAAGGAAGAGGAATCAAACCCCTGTGTGTAGGACTACAGCCTACCGCCTAGACCCTCGGCCATCCTACCTGTGGCAATTACACGATGATTATTTTCGACCAATCACAAGGATATCGGCACCCTATACTTAATCTTTGGTGCCTGAGCCGGGATAATCGGCACCGCTCTTAGTCTGCTGATCCGAGCTGAACTTAGTCAACCTGGCGCTTTACTGGGTGACGACCAAATTTATAACGTAATCGTAACAGCTCACGCCTTTGTAATGATTTTCTTTATAGTAATGCCTATCATGATCGGAGGTTTCGGGAACTGATTAATCCCCTTAATAATCGGGGCCCCTGACATAGCATTTCCTCGAATGAACAACATAAGTTTCTGACTTCTTCCCCCCTCATTCCTTCTACTCCTTGCCTCATCCGGCGTGGAAGCAGGAGCTGGGACAGGGTGAACCGTCTACCCCCCACTAGCAGGTAACCTAGCACATGCAGGGGCCTCAGTCGATCTCACTATTTTTTCGCTTCATCTGGCAGGGGTATCCTCTATTCTAGGTGCAATTAACTTTATCACAACTATTATTAATATGAAACCTCCAGCTGTTTCTCAATACCAAACACCCCTCTTTGTTTGAGCTGTATTAATCACAGCCGTGCTTCTACTCCTATCCCTTCCTGTTCTTGCAGCTGGAATTACCATGCTTCTTACAGATCGAAACCTTAACACAACCTTCTTTGACCCCGCAGGAGGGGGAGACCCGATTCTTTACCAACACCTTTTCTGATTCTTCGGCCACCCGGAAGTTTACATCCTGATTTTGCCCGGGTTTGGCATGATTTCACACATCGTAGCCTACTACTCAGGCAAAAAAGAACCATTTGGGTATATGGGCATGGTTTGAGCTATAATAGCAATCGGTCTATTAGGATTTATTGTCTGAGCCCACCACATGTTTACTGTAGGGATGGATGTAGACACGCGGGCTTATTTCACCTCTGCCACAATAATCATCGCGATTCCTACAGGTGTAAAAGTATTCAGCTGACTTGCCACACTTCATGGCGGGACAATTAAATGAGAGACCCCAATGCTATGAGCGCTAGGATTCATTTTCTTGTTCACAGTAGGTGGTTTGACGGGTATCGTACTGGCTAACTCTTCTTTAGACATCGTCCTTCACGACACATACTATGTTGTCGCTCACTTCCACTACGTACTCTCTATGGGTGCAGTCTTCGCAATTATTGCTGCTTTCATTCACTGATTCCCCCTATTTACAGGGTATACCTTAAACAGTACATGATCCAAAATACATTTTGCAGTAATATTCACAGGTGTTAACCTTACATTCTTCCCCCAACACTTCCTTGGACTTGCAGGCATGCCTCGCCGATACTCAGACTACCCGGACGCATACACCCTGTGAAACACAGTTTCGTCTATTGGATCATTAATTTCCTTAATTGCTGTAATTATGTTCCTGTTCATCATCTGAGAAGCCTTTGCTGCTAAACGAGAAGTTCTGAACGTGCACATGACTTCTACGAACGTAGAATGACTGCACGGCTGCCCTCCTCCTTACCACACATTTGAGGAGCCTGCCTACGTACAAATTCAGTCCGCCTAAGCAAGCAAGAAAGGAAGGAATCGAACCCCCGTGTGTTGATTTCAAGTCAACCGCTTAACCACTCTGCCACTTTCTTTCTGAGACGCTAGTAAAACTATTACACTTCCTTGTCAAGGCAGAATGGCGGGTGGAACTCCCGCGCGTTTCGCCATCCTTACCTAGGATGAGATTAATGGCACATCCGTCACAACTAGGATTTCAAGACGCAGCATCCCCCGTGATAGAAGAACTTATCCACTTTCACGACCACGCCCTGATAATTGTCTTCCTCATCAGTACCCTGGTGATTTATTCTATTGCTACAACAGTATCCACTAAACTTTCCAACCAGAGCATCATCGACTCTCAGGAGATTGAAGTTGTCTGAACTGTCCTCCCTGCTCTTATTCTCATCCTTATTGCCCTTCCATCATTGCGAGTCCTCTATTTGATAGATGAGATTAGCAACCCGCACTTAACTATCAAAACAGTAGGTCACCAATGATACTGAAGCTACGAGTATACAGACTACGAAGAATTAGAGTTTGACGCCTACATAATCCCTACCCAGGACCTTACCCCTGGACAATTTCGCCTTCTGGAGACCGACCACCGAATGGTCGTCCCTGTTGAATCTCCTATTCGAATTCTGGTCTCTGCAGAAGACGTTCTACACTCCTGAGCAGTTCCTTCACTAGGAGTTAAAATGGATGCTGTACCTGGACGCCTGAACCAAACAGCCTTTATTACATCCCGACCCGGAGTATTCTACGGCCAATGCTCTGAAATTTGCGGGGCAAACCACAGCTTTATACCCATCGTAGTCGAAGCCATTCCCTTAGAACACTTCGAGAATTGATCCCTACTAATGCTCCAGGACGCCTCGTTAAGAAGCTAAAGTGGATAAAAGCGTTGGCCTTTTAAGCCAATGATTGGTGACTTCCAACCACCCTTAATGAATGCCCCAACTAAACCCCCTACCATGATTTCTTACACTTACTACCGGCTGGGTTACCCTCACTGTTTTTGTTTTTCCTAAAGTCCTTAAACTCACCTTTCCTAATGAGCCTGCACCAAAAAATGCAGAAGAAATCAAAAAATTATCCTGACACTGAACATGATAGACCACCTGTTCGACCAGTTTGACTCTCCCCTTTTCTACGGCGTCCCCTTGATTGTTCCAGCGCTTGTCCTCCCATGGGCCTTTTATTTCAGCCCATCTGATCGATGAGCTGCCCACCGAGCAGGCACACTTCAGACATGATTCATCAACCGATTTAGCTACCAAATCTTCCTCCCACTAAATTCAGGAGCCCACAAATGAGCACCAATGCTAGCCGCTATAGCCCTTCTCCTGTTGGCAATGAACCTGCTCGGCCTCCTGCCCTACACTTTCACCCCTACGACCCAGCTCTGCCTAAACCTAGGCTTTGCACTCCCATTATGACTAGCCACCGTCTTAACGGGGTTACGATTTAAGTTTAACGACTCAATAGCCCACCTGCTCCCAGAAGGAACGCCCACAGCGCTAGTACCCATCTTGATCATCGTTGAAACAATTAGCTTAGCAATTCGCCCCTTCGCCCTGGCAGTTCGAATCTTTGCCAACCTTACCGCCGGACATCTTTTAATGGCCCTAGGCTCGGCTACCCTTACTTACCTCATCTCATCTGCATCGATCGCCGCCATCCCAGCAGTACTAGCTATTTTTGCCTTGACAATTCTTGAAATCGCTGTCGCAATCATCCAGGCATATATCTTTGTTCTCCTACTCTCTCTCTACCTCCAAGAAAACGTCTAATGTCTCATCAAACGCATGCATACCACATGGTCGACCCCAGCCCATGGCCTCTAACAGGGGCGATGGCCGCCCTGCTTATAACATCCGGGCTCGCAGTCTGATTTCATTTTAACTCCACTACCCTGATGACGATAGGTTCGGCCCTTCTCATTTTAACCATATACCAATGATGGCGAGACATCATCCGCGAAGGCACATTTCAAGGACATCACACACCCCCCGTTCAAAAGGGACTCCGGTACGGTATAATCCTCTTCATTACCTCAGAAATCTTTTTCTTCCTAGGCTTCTTCTGAGCCTTCTACCACTCCAGCCTGGCACCCACTCCAGAACTTGGGGGGTGTTGACCTCCAACAGGGGTCACAGCCCTCGACCCCTTCGAAGTCCCCCTTCTTAACACAGCTGTACTACTAGCTTCTGGGGTAACAGTAACCTGGGCACACCATAGTATTATAGAGGGAAACCGATCAGGAGCAATCCAAGCCCTAACTCTTACAATCCTACTGGGGTTTTACTTCACCTTCCTTCAGGGAATAGAGTACAAAGAAACACCTTTTACTATTGCCGACGGTGTTTATGGCTCAACCTTCTTTATAGCCACAGGTTTCCACGGACTCCATGTCATCATTGGCTCGCTTTTCCTTGCCGTCTGTTTAGTGCGACAAGCTCTCTTCCACTTTACCTCCGACCACCACTTTGGGTTTGAGGCAGCAGCTTGGTACTGGCACTTCGTAGATGTCGTATGACTATTCCTTTATGCCTCCATTTACTGATGAGGGTCCTAGTTCTTCTAGTTCCAACTAGAACACATGACTTCCACTCATGCAGTCTTGGTTAAACCCCAAGGAGGAACTATGAACTTACTTTCAGCCGTACTTTTTGTCGCAGCTATATTATCTGCCCTCATTGCCATAGTATCATTTTGACTTCCCCAATTGACCCCTGATCAAGAAAAACTGTCCCCCTACGAATGCGGATTTGACCCCTTAGGGTCCGCCCGTCTCCCCTTTTCGATACGGTTTTTCCTAGTGGCAATTCTATTCTTGCTGTTCGACTTGGAGATCGCCTTACTCCTCCCCCTCCCCTGGGCTGACCAACTCCCCTCACCCCAAACTACAGTCACTTGGACAGCCGTCGTTCTTATCCTTCTAACTCTTGCACTTGTGTATGAATGGCTGCAAGGAGGGTTAGAGTGGGCAGAATAGTCAGCTAGTTAAAATATAACATTTGCTTTCGACGCAGAAGTTTGCGGTTAAACCCCCCAGCTGATAAGATGTCCCCCACTCACTTTTCTATTTCGGCGACCTTTTTAATTGCTATAACGGGCTTAGTACTTTGCCGAACCCATCTCCTGTCGGCCCTTTTGTGCCTAGAGATAATGATATTGTCCCTTTACATTGGGCTGTCCATATGGGCATTGCAGATTCACTCCACAACCCCTTCACTTTCCCCAATGGTCCTCCTGTCCTTTTCGGCCTGTGAAGCGAGCGCGGGGCTTGCTCTATTAGTCGCCACAGCCCGGACGCACGGTTCCGACCGCCTCCAGTCTTTTAACCTTCTTCGATGCTAAAAATTCTTGTTCCAACTATCATGCTTATCCCCACCACATGATTAAGCCCCCCAAAGTGATTGTGAAGCTCAGCCTTGACACACAGCATACTCATCACACTTGCAAGCTTTTATTGGCTTGAAAACCTGACGGAAACGGGCTGATCATCCCTAAATTCATTTTTAGCCACGGACCCCCTCTCCACCCCCCTCCTGGTCCTAACCTGCTGACTACTGCCACTAACGATTTTAGCTAGCCAAAGCCACGCCTCTAAAGAACCCCTCTCTCGTCAACGCCTCTACATTTCACTTTTAGTCACCTTGCAGGTTTTTCTAATTATAGCCTTCGGCGCAACTGAATTTATGATATTTTATTTAATATTTGAGGCCACCCTTATCCCCACCCTTATTATTATTACTCGCTGGGGAAATCAAATAGAGCGTCTAAACGCGGGTGTCTACTTTTTATTTTATACACTTGCCAGCTCACTCCCCCTTCTGGTTGCTCTTTTGCTACTAAAGAAATCTATGGGTGGCCTCTCCATGGTCATCCTAGACTTTTCCTCACCCTTTCCACTATCCTCAGTTGGTGACATAATCTGATGAACTGCCTGCCTACTAGCATTCTTCACCAAAATGCCTCTGTATGGTCTCCACCTGTGACTCCCTAAGGCCCATGTTGAGGCCCCTATCGCAGGTTCGATGATTCTGGCAGCTGTTCTCTTAAAGTTAGGCGGCTATGGCATAATCCGCATTATACCCATACTCTCGCCCCTAACAAATATTATAAGTCTCCCCTTCCTCATTCTGGCACTCTGAGGTGTGGTAATAACAGGCACGATCTGCCTACGACAAACCGATCTGAAGTCCCTGATCGCCTACTCATCTGTTGGCCATATGGGCCTAGTTGCAGCGGCGCTGCTCACCCACACACAGTGAGCCCTAGCAGGCTCTGTCATTCTCATGGTTGCTCACGGACTAACCTCTTCCGCCCTCTTCTGCCTTGCTAACGCTAACTACGAACGTACTCAGAGCCGCACAATAATATTGGCCCGCGGAATGCAGATAGCTCTTCCTTTAATGTCGTCCTGGTGGTTTGCGGGGAGCCTGGCTAACCTTGCCCTGCCTCCCTTGCCCAACCTTATGGGAGAACTAATAATTATTACAGCACTGTTTAACTGGTCGCAATGGACCTTGTTACTTACAGGACTCGGGACCCTTATCACGGCGAGCTACTCCTTGTATATGTACTTAATAACTCAACGGGGCCCCCTGACAACACATCTAACCAATCTACCACCTTCACACTCTCGAGAACATCTACTGCTTTCCCTTCACGTTGTCCCTTTGGTCCTGCTGGTGCTTCGGCCTGAACTCATACTGGCATGAATTGCGTGTGGACATAGTTTAATTAAAACCTTAGATTGTGATTCTAATAACAGGGGTTAAACCCCCCTTGTCTACCGGGGGCGCGTTTAAAACGACCACAGAATGCTAATCTATGACCCCCTTGGTTAAAGTCCAAGGCACCCTCGAACCCTGCCCCTGAAGGATAGCAGCTTATCCGTTGGTCTTAGGAACCAAAAACTCTTGGTGCAAGTCCAAGCGAGGGCTATGCATTTTCCGCCCGCTTATTTTTCTTCTTCCCTAATAATGGTTCTAATGCTCCTCTGCAACCCCATCCTCACTTCACTGGACCCCTACAAGCCAAAACCAAAATGACCACTCTCCCAAGTCAAAACCGCCGTCAAATGGGCCTTCTTGGGTAGCCTCTTCCCCCTTTTTTTTTTTATCTCAGACGGGTTAGAGACAGTTACCTCAAGCTGGCAGTGGTTAAGCAACACCCCCTTCAACATCAATATTAGCCTTAAGTTTGACCTCTACTCCGTAATTTTTATCCCTGTAGCCTTGTACGTTTCATGGTCCATCTTGGAGTTTGCGCGCTGATACATACATCAAGACCCCCTTGTAAACCGGTTCTTTAAGTACCTCTTAATCTTCCTAATTGCCATAATCGTCTTAGTTACAGCAAACAATATATTCCAACTATTTATTGGCTGGGAGGGCGTAGGGATTATGTCCTTTCTCTTGATCGGCTGATGATGGGGGCGAACAGATGCAAACACCGCTGCGCTCCAGGCAGTTCTTTATAACCGGGTAGGCGACATTGGCCTAATCTTAGCAATGGCCTGAGCGGCCACCAACCTCGGCTCATGGGAACTTCAGAACCTGTTTTCATCCAGCTCAAGCTGAGACCTTACACTCCCGGCTATAGGCCTAATTCTGGCAGCAACAGGAAAATCAGCTCAATTTGGACTACACCCTTGGCTTCCCTCCGCAATGGAAGGTCCAACCCCAGTTTCCGCACTACTCCACTCAAGCACAATGGTTGTAGCTGGCATTTTTTTGTTGATTCGAATGAGCCCCTTCCTGCAAAACAACCAAACAGCTCTGACCGCATGCATGTGCTTAGGTGCTATAACAACCATATTCACAGCAACCTGTGCTCTGACACAGAACGATATTAAGAAAATCGTCGCATTTTCCACCTCAAGCCAACTAGGCCTTATAATGGTCACAATTGGTCTCAACCAACCCCAACTAGCCTTCCTCCACATTTGCACACACGCTTTCTTTAAGGCAATACTATTCCTTTGCTCGGGGTCTATTATCCACAGCCTAAATGACGAACAAGATATCCGCAAGATGGGGGGCTTGCACCGCCTACTGCCGTTCACCTCTTCCTGCTTAACGGTTGGAAGCCTTGCACTAGCAGGCACCCCATTCCTCACAGGTTTCTTCTCAAAAGACGCTATCATTGAAGCGCTCAATACTTCGCACCTAAATGCCTGAGCCCTCATTCTAACCCTAATTGCCACATCGTTCACAGCCGTTTACAGCTTACGAGTGGTCTTCTTCGTCTGCATGGGACACCCTCGATTTAACGCTATTTCCCCCCTTAATGAAAACGACCCTCAATTAATTAAACCCATTAAACGCCTAGCCCTTGGAAGCATCGCAGCCGGACTTCTCATCTCCTCAAGTATCTTGCCGCTAAAAACACCCGTGATGACAATGCCCTTCACACTAAAACTGGCCGCCTTAACTGTCTCTGTTCTAGGACTTCTTGCAGCACTCGAATTGGCATCCGCAACCACCATACAAGTTAAGGTCACTCCTAAAATAACCCCTCACCGTTTCTCCAACATACTTGGGTTTTTCACCACCCTGATTCACCGTAAGCCAAGTAAGCTTGGTCTTGTCCTAGGCCAATTCTTGGCCTGCCAAACAGTGGACCAAACATGACTTGAAAAAGTTGGCCCTAAGGCAACTTCATCCCTAATTCTTCCCCTTATTAAGAAAACAGCCGAACTTCAACGTGGCAACCCCATAGCCAGCCTTGGACCCCTACTAGTGTCACTTGTCGACTATTTATTGACTTTTAATCTCACCACTCGAATAGCACCCCGCTCGCCCCCCCGGGTTAATTCTAGAACCACTAGAAGAGCTAACACTAACACTCACGCAGTCAGCACCAGGATCCAACCCCCAGATCAATATAGCTGGGCCACCCCAGAAGTATCCACCCGTGCCACCGCCACATCACTAGGCCCTCCCCCCTTGAAGTAGGAGCCGCACCCCCCGCTCACAATCAACACAGACCAACCCACCGCCGCCAGGTAAGTAAACATTCGAATGCCAACAGGCCAACTTCCTAACGTCTGAGGATACTCCTCTGACGACAAAGCCGCGGTGTAAGCAAAAACAACCAGCATTCCCCCCAAGTAGATTAAAAACAACACTAGTGACAAGAAAGAACCCCCGACCACCATCAATAACCCGCCCCCTATTCCCGCGGCTACCATAAGCCCAAGCGCACCAAAGTACGGCGATGGGTTTGAGGCTACCGCAGCTGCACCTAAAACTAGCCCAAGCAAGAAAATTATTACAAAAAGATCCATGATTCCTGCCCGGACTTTAACCAGGACTAATGACTCGAAAAACCATCGTTGTTTTTCAACTACAAGAACTAATGGCAAATCTGCGGAAGACTCACCCTCTTATAAAAATCGCAAACGACGCACTGGTGGACCTGCCAGCACCGTCTAACATCTCTGTCTGGTGGAACTTCGGCTCGCTGCTCGGACTCTGTCTAGCCACACAAATTCTTACCGGCCTTTTTCTAGCAATACATTATACGTCTGACATCGATACAGCGTTCTCCTCTGTTGCCCATATCTGCCGGGACGTCAACTTTGGGTGGATAATCCGTAATATACACGCCAACGGGGCCTCCTTTTTCTTTGTTTGCATTTACTTTCATATTGGACGAGGCCTTTACTACGGGTCCTACCTCTACAAGGAAACATGGAATATCGGAGTTATTCTCCTTCTCCTGGTCATGGCCACCGCCTTTGTAGGGTATGTACTACCCTGAGGGCAAATATCCTTTTGAGGTGCAACCGTAATTACTAATCTTCTTTCAGCCGTCCCATATGTGGGGGGGACGCTGGTCCAGTGAATTTGAGGAGGCTTCTCCGTAGATAACGCCACTCTAACTCGGTTCTTTGCCTTCCACTTCCTCCTCCCATTCGTTATTGCAGCGGCCACTGTCCTCCACCTCCTTTTCCTCCATGAGACGGGGTCAAACAACCCAGTGGACTTAGGCTCTGACAGCGACAAAATCCCCTTTCACCCGTACTTCTCTTACAAAGACGTACTAGGTTTTGCGGGTATGCTCCTCACACTTACAGTTATTGCGCTCTTTTCCCCCAACTACCTAGGGGACCCGGACAACTTCTCGCCAGCGAACCCACTAGTCACACCCCCGCACATCAAGCCCGAATGATATTTCTTATTCGCCTATGCAATCCTCCGGTCCATTCCCGATAAACTCGGAGGAGTACTAGCCCTTCTTTGTTCAATTCTAGTGCTTATGCTAGTCCCCCTTTTACATACATCAAAACTTCGAAGTTTAACATTCCGCCCCGCCTCCCAGTTTGTATTCTGAGCGCTGGTAGCAGATGTCGCAGTACTAACTTGGATCGGAGGAATGCCCGTCGAAGACCCTTACATTATTATTGGCCAGGTTGCATCAGTTTATTATTTTGCTTCCTTCCTAATCTTCTTCCCCCTCGCCGGAATAGCAGAGAACAACATAATAGTGCTAAAATGCACCAGTAGTTCAGGCTTAGAACGTCGGTTTTGTAAGCCGGATGTCGGAGATTAGAAGTCCCCCTGGTGCTTACATAGTCACGCGACAACTGTGCACCACAGGCCTACCTCCCCAATTGTGGGGGGTAAGGGGGGCTAACAAAATTTTCATTCATATACAATAAACTAATTCAAAAATCAATCACTATGCGGTCGTGGCAGGATATGTAAGATGATTGTTTATTGTCCTTTTTCATTGACTTATATGGGGCATACGCCGGACTTTGGTCACTCAGTAGATCATGTCTTAGACAGCATTCATTTTTTTAGGACTAGCTCTGTTGGTGGTGTCTTAGGAACATAACCAGCAACTACACATCAGGAAGCTTTGTCAATGGTCAGTTTGCTAGAAAGAAGCATAAGAATCTCTGTCCCAAGGCGATCACGCCTAGTGAAGTCAAGGCTCACAATTTTAGGGGTTCGCAATAGTGTAAATTACTGTCATGTGGCTCTACATCTCAAGGACAACTCAAGCGTCTTACTCAAAAAGTTATCGAAATTTACATTGGTTGATGCCCGACAGCCCTTGGTCCGGAACCGCATGCAAGCACTTATTCCAGAGGATTAGACATACTTTTTTTTCTTTAAACTTTATTTGACATCTCAAGTGCAGTCACAAAGTTATATCAAGAATTACTATTTGGACAATCAACAGGAATGGCCGTTTTCCAATATTAGTTCATGATTTAGCACTAAAATCGTAGGTATGACATAGCAATGGTTCCCCGGTTACTAATTATGTATCAGAAAGAGAAGATACGATCCTCCGTCACTAGCCCCCAAAGCTAGCATTTTCATTAAACTACTCTCTGGATTGCCAGCGAACCCACTAGTCACACCCCCGCACATCAAGCCCGAATGATATTTCTTATTCGCCTATGCAATCCTCCGGTCCATTCCCGATAAACTCGGAGGAGTACTAGCCCTTCTTTGTTCAATTCTAGTGCTTATGCTAGTTCAAGAACTT